GTTAATGTAGCTTAAACAATTATAAAGCAGGGCACTGAAAATGCCCAGATGAGCTTCCAAAGCTCCATAAACATTCTAAAGGTTTGGTCCTGGCCTTCTTATTAGTTATCAGTAAGCTTATACATGCAAGCATCCGCACCCCAGTGAAAATGCCCTTATAATCACGATCTGACCAAAAGGAGCAGGTATCAAGCACACATTCGTAGCTCACAACACCTTGCATAGCCACACCCCCACGGGAAACAGCAGTAATAAAAATTTAGCAATTAACGAAAGTTAGACTAAGCTATACTATACTTAAGGGTTGGTCAATTTCGTGCCAGCCACCGCGGTCATACGATTAACCCAAATTAATAAGCACCGGCGTAAAGTATGTTTAAGAAACAAAATCAAACTAAAGCCAAATTCAATTCTAGCCGTAAAAAACCAACAATTATAATAAAATAACCAACGAAAGTGGCTTTATAACATCTGAACACATGATAGCTAAGACACAAACTGGGATTAGATACCCCACTATGCTCAGCCCTAAACCCCAGCATCTATTAACGAAGCTGTTCGCCAGAGAACTACCAGCAAAAGCTAAAAACTCAAAGGACTTGGCGGTGCTTCACATCCACCTAGAGGAGCCTGTCCAATAATCGATAAACCCCGATAAACCTCACCACCATTTGCCTGCCCAGTCTATATACCGCCATCTTCAGCAAACCCTTAAAAGGAGGTAAAGTAAGCACAACAATATCCATAAAAAAGTTAGGTCAAGGTGTAGCTAATATGGTGGACCTAGATGGGCTACATTCTTTACACATAAAGCAATACGAATGTTGCTATGAAATTAGCCACTGAAGGGGGATTTAGCAGTAAATTAAGAATAGAGAGCTTAATTGAATCAGGCCATGAAGCACGCACACACCGCCCGTCACCCTCCTCAAGTACCCAATTCTAGTCAATACATAAACACATAAAAATTCAAGAGGAGACAAGTCGTAACAAGGTAAGCATACTGGAAAGTGTGCTTGGAAAAACTCAAAGTGTAGCTTAACATAAAGCACCTGGCCTACACCCAGAAGATTTCAACCCCATTGACCACTTTGAACTAAAACTAGCCTGTCCACCCAACAAACCAAACCACCCTAAAAATACTAAAATAAAACATTTAACCCTTAACCTTAAAAGTATAGGAGATAGAAAGTTTACTCAGCGCCATAGAGACAGTACCGCAAGGGAAAGATGAAAGATAACTTGATAGTACAAAACTGCAAAGATTAACCCCTGTACCTTTTGCATAATGAATTAACTAGAACAAGCCTGACAAAGAGAACTGCAGCCAGGAACCCCGAAACCGGACGAGCTACCTACGAGCAGTTTTCAGAACCAACCCGTCTATGTAGCAAAATAGTGGGAAGACTTGTAGGTAGAGGTGAAAAGCCAACCGAGCCCGGTGATAGCTGGTTATCCAGAATAGAATTTTAGTTCGACCTAAAACTTACCAAACAAACACACAATTCGCCTGTAAGTTTTAGATATACTCAAAAGAGGTACAGCTCTTTTGACACAGGATACAACCTTAATTAGAGAGTAAACCGACTACTAATTCCAGTTGGCCTAAAAGCAGCCACCAATTAAGAAAGCGTTAAAGCTCAAAAATAAACAACAAATTACAAAATACCAAAAACAACAACTAACTCCTAAAATAAACACTGGATCAATCTATTAATAAATAGAAGAGATAATGTTAATATGAGTAACAAGAAATTTTTTCTCCCACGCATGAACTTATATCGGAAAATACCCACTGACAGTTAACACATAATAAACTACCACCACCAAAACAACACTTATTAAACAAACTGTTAACCCAACCCAGGCATGCTTCTATAAGGGAAAGATTAAAAGAGATAAAAGGAACTCAGCAAACACAAGCCCCGCCTGTTTACCAAAAACATCGCCTTAAGCATAACAAGTATTTAAGGTACTGCCTGCCCAGTGACACATGTTAAACGGCCGCGGTACTCTGACCGTGCGAAGGTAGCATAATCACTTGTTCCTTAATTAGGGACTAGCATGAACGGCCACACGAGGGCTAAACTGTCTCTTATCTCCAATCAGTGAAATTGACCCCCCCGTGAAGAGGCGGGGACAAAAATATAAGACGAGAAGACCCCATGGAGCTTTAATTAACTAATTCAATTATAAAAACACAAATCCAAGGATATAAAAATAATACTAATGAGTTAGCAATTTTGGTTGGGGTGACCTCGGAGAACAAAAAACCCTCCGAACAACATAAACCTAGACTTAACTAGCCAAAGTATCAAACTACCTATTGACCCAATTTATTGATCAACGGAACAAGTTACCCTGGGGATAACAGCGCAATCCTATTCTAGAGTCCCTATCGACAATAGGGTTTACGACCTCGATGTTGGATCAGGGCATCCCATTGGTGTAGCCGCTATTAAAGGTTCGTTTGTTCAACGATTAAAGTCCTACGTGATCTGAGTTCAGACCGGAGCAATCCAGGTCGGTTTCTATCTATACCCACTTTCTCCCAGTACGAAAGGACAAGAGAAACAAGGCCTACTAATAAATCAGCGCCTTAGCCTAATTTATGAAATAATCTTAACCCCTAAAAGCAGGACAATTAAGTCCGAGACAAGGACTTCGTTGGGGTGGCAGAGCCCGGTAATTGCATAAAACTTAAGCTTTTATCCTCAGAAGTTCAAATCCTCTCCCCAACAGTGTTTATAATCAACCTGCTATCCATAATCCTCCCAGTAATTCTAGCTATAGCTTTCTTAACATTAACAGAACGAAAAGTACTTGGGTATATACAACTGCGAAAAGGTCCAAACGTAGTAGGGCCATATGGCCTACTACAACCTATTGCAGATGCAATCAAACTATTCATTAAAGAACCACTACGACCACTAACTTCATCCAAACTAATATTTACAATCGCACCAGTCCTAGCATTAACACTAGCACTTACCCTGTGAATCCCGTTACCCATACCATACCCACTAATCAACATAAACCTTAGCATCCTATTCATCCTAGCCATATCCAGCCTAGCAGTCTATTCCATCCTATGATCAGGATGAGCATCAAACTCAAAATATGCCCTAATCGGAGCGCTACGAGCAGTAGCCCAGACTATCTCATATGAAGTCTCACTAACCATCATCCTAATCTCTGTGCTTCTAATAAACGGATCATTCACACTAATAACCCTGTCCACCACCCAAGAGCACATGTGACTGCTAGTACCATTATGACCCCTAACCATAATATGATTCATCTCAACCCTAGCAGAAACTAACCGAGCTCCATTTGACCTCACCGAAGGAGAATCAGAACTAGTCTCAGGATTTAACGTAGAGTACGCAGCAGGACCATTCGCCCTATTCTTCATAGCAGAATACGCCAACATCATCATAATGAACACTCTAACAGCCATTCTGTTCCTAGGAACAACAAACAACCCATACATACCAGAAACCTATACTACAAACCTTATCCTAAAAACCTTAATACTAACCACAATATTCCTATGAGTACGAGCATCCTACCCCCGCTTCCGCTATGACCAACTCATGCACCTACTATGAAAAAATTTCCTACCACTAACATTAGCCCTATGCATGTGACACATTGCAATACCAATCACACTAGCAAGCATTCCACCCCAAATATAGAAATATGTCTGAAAAAGAGTTACTTTGATAGAGTAAAACATAGAGGTTTCAACCCCCTTATTTCTAGAGCCATAGGATTCGAACCCAAATCTAAGAATCCAAAATTCTTCGTGTTACCAACTACACCAAGCCCTAAGTAAGGTCAGCTAAATAAGCTATCGGGCCCATACCCCGAAAATGTTGGTTTATACCCTTCCCATACTAATAAACCCACTAACCCTAAGCGCCACCATCACCACCCTACTCACAGGAACAATAATCGTCACATTTAGCTCACACTGACTAACAACATGACTAGGATTAGAAATAAGCATGTTCGCTATTATCCCAATTATAATTACCCCTTCCAACCCACGATCAATTGAAGCAACCACTAAATACTTCCTAACCCAAGTAACTGCCTCAATAATCCTAATAATAGCCATCTTAATTAACTTCATACACTCCGGACAACTATCAATCCAAGAACTACACAACCCACTAGCCTCAAACATAATCCTAGTATCAATAATAATAAAACTAGGCCTAGCCCCCTTTCACTTCTGAGTCCCAGAAGCCACACAGGGTATTAAACTCTCATCAGGAATAATCCTCCTAACCTGACAGAAATTAGCACCCCTAACAATTCTCTACCAAACCATCACATCAATAAACACCACCCTAATCATACTGTCGGGAATTCTATCAATTGCACTAGGTGGCTGAGGAGGACTCAACCAACCCCAACTACGAAAAATCATAGCCTATTCATCCATCTCACACATGGGATGAATAATCATTATTCTAACCTACAGTCCCACACTAATAATCCTAAACCTGATCCTATACATCACAATAACCCTGTCCATCTTCACAATAATCATAAACAACCACTCCACCACAATCAACTCTCTATCCATAATATGAAATAAAAACCCCGCCATAACCATACTTCTAATAATCACCCTACTATCACTAGGAGGACTTCCCCCCTTATCAGGATTCATCCCAAAATGAATAATTATCCAAGAAATAACTAAAAATAGTATAATTGCCACACCACTAATTATATCCATCACAGCACTATTAAACCTATACTTCTACATACGATTAATCTACACCTCCTCATTAACCATCTTCCCATCCACAAACAACATAAAAATTAACTGACGACACTCAAACCCCAAATACCTCACATTCACCCCAACTCTTATCATTATATCAACTATAATCCTACCACTAACCCCTATACTCTTCATCCTAGAATAGGGGTTTAGGTTAATAACAGACCAAGAGCCTTCAAAGCCCTAAGCAAGTACAACACCACTTAACCCCTGAAATTAAGGACTGCGAGACACTACCTCACATCAATTGAATGCAAATCAAACACTTTAATTAAGCTAAGCCCTTCTAGACAGGTGGGCTATAATCCCACGAAATTTTAGTTAACAGCTAAACGCCCTAAACAACTGGCTTCAATCTACTTCTCCCGCCTAAAAAAATAAAAAGGCGGGAGAAGTCCCGGCAGAATTGAAGCTGCTTCTTCGAATTTGCAATTCGACATGTATACACCACAGGACCTGGCAAAAGAGGAATACTACCTCATAATTAGATTTACAGTCTAATGCTTTTATCAGCCATTTTACCCATACTTATGTTCATCAACCGTTGATTGTTTTCAACCAACCATAAAGACATCGGCACTTTGTACTTACTATTTGGAGCTTGAGCTGGAATAGTAGGAACCGCCCTAAGCATCCTAATCCGGGCCGAACTCGGCCAACCAGGAGCCCTACTGGGAGATGATCAAATCTACAACGTTGTAGTTACAGCTCACGCATTTGTAATAATTTTCTTCATAGTAATGCCAATTATAATCGGAGGGTTCGGCAACTGACTAGTCCCCTTAATAATTGGCTCCCCGGATATAGCATTCCCACGAATAAACAACATGAGCTTCTGACTATTACCCCCATCCTTTCTACTTCTGCTAGCCTCTTCTATAGTAGAAGCCGGAGCAGGAACAGGCTGAACAGTATACCCGCCTCTGGCGGGTAATTTAGCCCACGCAGGGGCCTCTGTAGACCTTACAATCTTCTCACTACACCTAGCAGGGGTTTCCTCAATCTTAGGGGCTATCAACTTCATCACCACTATCATTAACATAAAACCCCCAGCAACCACCCAATACCAAACACCCCTATTCGTTTGATCCGTACTAATCACTGCTGTACTCCTTTTATTATCCCTACCAGTGCTAGCAGCCGGAATTACAATACTACTAACAGATCGAAACATCAACACAACCTTTTTCGACCCAGCGGGTGGAGGAGACCCAGTTCTATACCAACATCTATTCTGATTCTTCGGACACCCTGAAGTTTACATCCTCATTTTACCCGGATTTGGAATAATCTCCCACATTGTCACCTACTACTCAGGCAAAAAAGAACCTTTCGGTTACATAGGTATGGTATGAGCCATAATATCAATTGGCTTCTTAGGATTTATTGTATGAGCTCACCATATATTCACAGTGGGAATAGACGTAGACACCCGAGCTTATTTTACGTCAGCCACCATAATTATCGCAATCCCAACAGGAGTAAAAGTATTCAGCTGACTAGCAACCCTTCACGGAGGTAATATTAACTGATCCCCCGCCATACTATGAGCCCTAGGATTCATCTTCCTATTCACAGTAGGTGGCCTCACAGGGATCGTACTCGCCAACTCTTCCTTAGACATTGTCCTTCATGACACTTACTACGTTGTAGCCCACTTCCACTACGTCCTGTCAATAGGAGCTGTCTTCGCAATCATGGGAGGATTCGTCCACTGATTTCCCCTATTCTCTGGATATACACTAAATCTCACATGGGCCAAAATCCACTTCATCATCATATTCGTAGGAGTAAATCTAACATTCTTCCCACAGCACTTCCTAGGACTATCCGGCATACCTCGTCGATATTCCGACTACCCAGATGCATACACAGCATGAAACATAGTCTCCTCAATAGGATCCTTCATTTCCCTAACAGCCGTAATCCTCATAGTATTCATTGTGTGAGAAGCATTCGCTTCTAAACGAGAGGTATCCAAAGTAGAACTAACAACAACAAACCTGGAGTGATTAAATGGCTGCCCTCCCCCTTACCACACATTTGAAGAACCAGCATTCGTTAAGCCCTACTAAGAAAGGAAGGAATTGAACCCCCAATAATTGGTTTCAAGCCAACCACATAACCTTTATGACTTTCTCTATGAAAAGTGTTAGTAAAAACATTACATAACTTTGTCAAAGTTAAATTATAGGCTAAACACCCATACACTTTTATGCCTTACCCCACACAGCTAGGATTCCAAGACGCCACATCACCCATTATAGAAGAACTCCTACATTTCCACGATCACACACTAATAATCGTATTCCTAATTAGCACATTAGTCCTATATATTATCTCTGCAATACTCACTACCCAGCTATCTAACATTCGAGCCCTGGATGCCCAAGAAGTAGAAACAATCTGAACCATTCTTCCAGCAATAATCCTCATTCTAATTGCCCTACCCTCACTGCGAATCCTGTACATAATAGATGAAATCAACGACCCGTCCCTAACAGTAAAAACTATTGGCCACCAATGATACTGAAGCTACGAATACACTGATTATGAAGACTTAACCTTCGACTCATACATGATTCCAACCGAAGAATTGAAACCAGGGGAACTTCGACTTTTAGAAGTAGACAATCGAGTAGTACTGCCAATAGAGATACCAATCCGAATACTAATTTCATCAGAAGACGTACTGCACTCATGAACAATTCCATCCCTTGGCCTAAAAACAGATGCAATTCCTGGCCGACTCAACCAAACAACCTTAATATCTACACGTCCCGGACTATTCTATGGACAATGCTCTGAAATCTGCGGATCTAACCACAGCTTCATGCCAATTGTATTAGAAATAGTTTCACTAAAAACCTTTGAAAACTGATCCTCATCCATATTATAATCGTTAAGAAGCTAATATAAGCATTAACCTTTTAAGTTAAAGATAGGGAGCCTACACTTCCCCTTAACGAATGCCACAACTAAACACCATGCCCTGACCCATAATTATTACCACCATAATTATAACACTATTTATTGTAATACAAGTCAAAATTTCCAAATACTCTTACCCAAATAGCCTAACCCCCAAACCAATCAATAAAACTACCCAGCACGCACCCTGAAAGACAAAATGAACGAAAATCTATTTACCTCCTTTATTGCCCCCTCAATAATAGGCCTCCCTCTAGCAATCTTGATCATCCTATTTCCTACAATATTATACCCCTCCCCAAAGCGACTAGTCAATAATCGCTTGATCTCTACCCAACAATGACTAACTACCTTGATCATAAAACAATTAATGACAACCCACAACAACAAAGGACGAACATGAACCTTAATACTAGTATCACTAATTCTATTTATTGCCTCAACTAACCTATTGGGGTTATTACCATATTCATTTACACCGACCACCCAATTATCAATGAACTTAGGAATGGCCGTCCCCCTGTGAGCCGGGACAGTATTCCTAGGATTCCGCCACAAAACCAAAGCCTCCTTAGCACATCTACTGCCACAAGGCACACCCACTGCACTAATCCCCATACTAGTAATCATTGAAACCATCAGCCTATTCATTCAACCCGTAGCCCTAGCAGTACGACTAACCGCCAACATCACAGCCGGACACCTACTAATCCACTTGATCGGAAGTGCTACGCTAGCTCTAATGCACATCAACCAAACAGCAGCCGCGATCTCATTCATCATCCTATTCCTACTAACAGTACTAGAATTTGCAGTAGCACTAATCCAAGCCTACGTGTTTACTCTTCTAGTAAGCCTATACCTCCACGACAACACTTAATGACCCACCAAACACACGCATATCACATAGTAAACCCCAGCCCGTGACCTCTAACCGGGGCCCTATCCGCCCTACTAATAACCTCCGGCCTCACCATGTGATTCCATTTCAAATCCCTCACACTATTGACACTAGGCCTGCTTACCAACACTCTAACAATGTACCAATGATGACGAGATGTCGTACGCGAGGGTACATTCCAAGGACACCACACACCAAATGTACAAAAAGGACTTCGATACGGAATAGTACTATTCATTATCTCAGAGGTCCTCTTCTTCACAGGATTTTTCTGAGCCTTCTACCACTCCAGTCTAGCCCCAACACCAGAACTCGGAGGATGTTGACCCCCAACTGGAGTGAATCCACTGGACCCAATAGAAGTCCCACTATTAAACACGTCAGTACTGCTAGCATCAGGGGTGACCATCACCTGAGCCCATCACAGCTTAATAGAAGGAAACCGCAAACACATAATTCAAGCCTTATCCATAACAATTGCACTAGGCGTGTACTTTACCCTACTACAAGCCTCAGAATACTACGAAACCCCATTCTCAATCTCAGACGGAGTTTACGGCTCAACCTTTTTCATAGCCACAGGATTTCATGGCCTACATGTAATCATTGGCTCAACCTTCCTAATGGTATGCTTGCTACGCCAATTAAAATTTCACTTTACATCTGATCACCACTTCGGATTCGAGGCCGCTGCCTGATACTGACACTTTGTAGATGTAGTCTGACTATTCCTGTACGTGTCCATTTACTGATGAGGCTCATATTCTTTTAGTACAAACCAGTACACCCGACTTCCAATCAGGAAATTTCAGACTAATCTGAAAAAGAATAATAAACCTAGCCATTGCACTAATCACTAACACACTACTAGCCTCACTACTAGTCACTATCGCATTCTGACTACCCCAGCTCTACTCATACTCAGAAAAAATCAGCCCCTACGAATGCGGGTTCGACCCAATGGGATCTGCCCGCCTACCCTTCTCAATAAAATTCTTCCTCGTAGCCATCACATTTCTGCTATTTGACCTAGAAATTGCCTTACTCCTTCCTCTACCCTGAGCCATCCAAACAAACAACCTTGACCTTATATTCCCCGTGTCCATAGTACTAATCAGCCTACTAGCCCTAGGACTAGCCTACGAATGATCTCAAAAAGGACTAGAATGAACAGAATTGGTAGTTAGTTTAAAAAAAACAAATGATTTCGACTCATTAAATTATGAACACTCATAATTACCAACATGCACTACATCTACATTAACATTATTATCGCATTCTCAATATCCCTACTAGGGGCTTTACTTTACCGCTCCCACATCATATCATCTCTGCTATGCTTAGAAGGTATAATACTAGCCCTATTCGTTCTTAGCACTCTAATCGCCCTAAACATACAATTCACACTGGCCACTATGATACCCATCATCCTCCTAGTATTCGCAGCATGTGAAGCAGCAATCGGACTCTCTCTTCTAGTAATAGTATCCAACACCTACGGCCTTGATTATGTACAAAACCTCAACCTATTACAATGCTAAAAATTATTGTACCAACACTAATACTAATCCCCCTAACCTGAATATCCAAACAAAACCTCATATGAATCAACACCACCACCTACAGCTTCATAATTAGCTTACTGGCCTTCCTACTACTAAACCAAACACACGAACCAGGTCTAAACTTTTCCACCACCTCCTTTTCCGATACCCTGTCAACCCCCCTACTAATCCTAACTACTTGACTTTTACCCCTCATACTCCTAGCCAGCCAACACCACCTTATGAATGAACCCACAACACGAAAAAAAACCTATATTACCATACTAATCAGCCTACAACTATTACTAATTATTACATTTACTGCTACAGAACTAATTATATTCTACATCATGTTTGAATCAACCCTCATCCCCACAATAATTGTAATCACCCGGTGAGGAAACCAATCAGAACGACTGAACGCAGGACTATACTTCCTATTCTACACCCTACTAGGATCACTACCCCTACTCATCACCCTACTCCACATACAAAACACCCTAGGCTCACTGAATATCCTAATCTCACCATACTACACCAACAACTTACCAAACTCATGATCCACTAACTTAATATGACTAGCATGCATCATGGCCTTTATAGTAAAAATACCACTGTATGGACTACACCTCTGACTACCAAAAGCCCATGTAGAAGCCCCAATTGCAGGATCCATGGTTCTAGCTGCAATTCTACTAAAATTGGGAGGATACGGCATAATACGGATCACAATCTTCCTCGACCCCCTTACAAAATCAATAGCCTACCCATTCCTGCTACTGTCCATGTGAGGAATACTTATAACCAGCTCAATTTGCATACGACAAACTGACCTGAAGTCCCTTATCGCTTACTCTTCAGTCAGCCACATGGCCCTTGTAATCGTAGCTATTATAATTCAAACACCATGAAGCTACATAGGAGCCACTACCCTAATAATCGCCCATGGTCTGACATCCTCACTACTATTCTGCCTAGCAAACACTAATTATGAACGAACACACAGCCGAACAATAATCCTCACCCGAGGACTACAAACACTTCTACCACTAATAGCCACATGATGAACCCTAGCCAGCCTAACAAACTTAGCACTACCACCATCCATTAATCTAATTGGAGAACTACTAGTGATTATATCAACATTCTCATGATCAAACACCACACTGATCCTCACAGGATTAAATATGCTCATCACCGCCATGTACACCCTGTACATACTAACAATAACCCAACGAGGTAAACCATCTCATCACAATAAAAATATGACCCCAACATTCACCCGTGAAAACACCCTCATAACTCTCCACCTAATTCCACTTATTTTACTACCCATCAACCCAGCAATCATCACAGGAACATGCTACTGTAATTATAGTTCAAACAGAACATTAGATTGTGAATCTAAAGACAGAAGTGAAAATCCTCTTACTTACCGAGAAAGAAAGAAGGACTGCTAATCTTTCAAACCACTTATAAAAAATGGCTTTCTCAACTTTTAAAGGATGGGAGATATCCGTTGGTCTTAGGAGCCAAAAAATTGGTGCAACTCCAAATAAAAGTAATCAATTTATTCTCAACCTCTGTCCTACTAACCCTACTAATCCTAATAATCCCGATTATAACATCTATGACCCGAACCTACAAAACAAACCAATACTCAAACTATGTAAAAACAATTACCCAATGCGCCTTTATTACCAGCATAATCCCGATACTCATATTCACCATATCCAACCAAGAAATAATTATCTCTAACTGACATTGAATAACAATCCATACCACTAACCTCACCCTAAACTTCAAACTAGACTACTTCTCCCTAGTATTCATCCCTGTCGCACTATTCGTAACCTGATCAATCATAGAATTTTCATTATGATATATACACTCTGACCCAAACCTAAATAAATTCTTCAAATACCTCCTAATATTCTTAATTACTATAATAATCTTAGTTACAGCCAATAACCTGTTCCAACTATTTATTGGATGAGAAGGCGTAGGCATTATATCATTTATACTTATCAGCTGATGGTACGGACGAGCAGATGCCAACACAGCAGCCATACAAGCAATCCTATATAACCGAATCGGCGACATCGGCTTTGTATTGACCATAACATGATTCCTACTCCATTACAACTCCTGAGAACTTCAACAAATCTTCATAATCAACTCAAAAGAAACTTTGCCCGCCCTAGGCCTTCTTCTAGCAGCAACTGGAAAATCAGCACAATTCGGCCTACATCCATGACTACCCTCAGCAATAGAAGGCCCAACACCAGTATCGGCCCTACTCCACTCTAGCACAATAGTCGTCGCAGGCGTGTTTCTACTTATCCGATTCCACCCCCTACTAGAAACCAACAAACTAGCACTAACCCTAACCCTATGCTTAGGAGCTGTAACTACCCTATTTACAGCTATTTGCGCCTTAACCCAAAACGACATCAAAAAAATTGTAGCTTTCTCCACCTCAAGCCAACTAGGCCTAATAACCGTAACCATCGGAATTAACCAACCCTACCTAGCATTTCTTCACATCTGCACCCATGCCTTCTTCAAAGCTATACTATTCATATGCTCCGGATCAATCATCCACAACCTAAACAACGAACAAGACATCCGAAAAATAGGAGGACTATACAAAACTATACCACTAACTACCACCTCTCTAATTATCGGATCACTCGCCCTAACAGGAATACCCTTCTTAACAGGATTCTACTCAAAAGACTTAATCATTGAATCTATAAACACCTCCCACATCAATGCTTGAGCCTTACTTATCACCCTAGTAGCCACCTCCATAACCGCAATGTATAGTACCCGAATCATTTTCTTCGCACTAATAGGACAACCACGATACCCACCCTTAATATCAATAAATGAAAATAACACATTCCTCACCAACCCCATCAAACGACTTATAGCAGGTAGTATCGTAGCAGGATACCTGCTGTCAATTAGCCTGTGCCCAATATTAACTTCTCAAATAACCATACCCCTTTATCTAAAACTTACAGCACTAATCATCACCCTCACCGGCTTCACACTAGCAATAGAACTAAACAACATTACATACCACCTAAAATTTTATCCACCCAAATACCCTCACAAATTCTCAATCATACTAGGATATTTCCCAACAATCATCCACCGACTACCACCATACCTTAGCCTAAACGCCAGTCTTACAGCAGCATCAAATGTAATAGACCTAATCTGACTAGAAAAACTCTTACCCAAATGACTAGCCTCGTTACAAAAAACCGCCTCCACTACCACATCAAGCCAAAAAGGACTAATCAAACTCTACTTCCTAACATTCCTAGTATCAATAACAACGGGAATTCTACTAACTATTTAACGTCCCCGAGTAACCTCTATAATAATAATAATACTAATAAACAACACAAACCCAGACGCCGTAACCAATCAACAACCCGGACCATACAATGCATACCCCCCAGAATAATCCTCACGAACAACACCAACACCCTCCTCCCCAAGAACCAGTCAGTCCTCTAAACCCCAAAAATTATAAACTAAACCACGATCCGGCAAATAACACTTACCCTCATTTAACACTCAAATAACCACTAAAACCTCAAACAACACCCCCAAAAACAATGACCCAAACACCACCCAATTAGAAACCCATGACTCAGGGTACTCCTCAGTAGCCATAGCCGTAGTATACCCAAAAACAACCATCATTCCACCCAAATAAATCAAAAACATTACCACACCTAAAAAAGAACCTCCAGAACTTACAATTACACCACTCCCAACCCCACCACTAATAATAAAAACTAACCCCCCAAAAATAGGAGAAGGTTTTGAAGAAAACCCAACAAAACCCAATACAAAGACCACACTGAGAATAAAAGTTACATATATTATCATGGTTCCCACATGGATATCAACCACGACCAGAGACATGAAAAATCACCGTTGTAATTCAACTATGGGAACACTGACGCCTAATGACCAACATTCGAAAAAACCACCCACTACTTAAAACCATCAACGACGCCTTCATTGATCTACCAACGCCATCCAACATCTCAACATGATGAAACTTCGGATCACTCCTAGGAGCCTGCCTAATCATCCAAGTTCTAACAGGCCTATTCCTAGCTATACATTACACATCAGATACAATAACCGCATTCACATCAGTAACCCACATTTGTCGAGACGTAAACCATGGATGAATAATCCGATACTTACATGCCAATGGAGCATCCCTATTCTTCGTATGCCTTTACGCCCACATCGGACGGGGTATTTACTACGGATCCTACCTGTACTCAGAAACCTGAAATATCGGAGTTTTACTCTTACTAACAACAATAGCAACAGCATTTTTAGGATACGTCCTACCATGGGGACAAATATCATTCTGAGGAGCAACAGTAATTACAAACCTACTATCAGCCCTACCCTACATTGGCACCGACCTTGTAGAATGAATCTGAGGAGGATTCTCAGTGGACAAAGCCACCTTGACCCGATTCTTCGCCTTTCACTTCATCATACCATTTATCATTATAGCCCTAGCAATAGTCCACCTTCTATTCTTACACGAAACAGGCTCTAACAACCCACTAGGACTAATCTCCAACGCCGACAAAATCCCATTTCACCCCTATTATACCATAAAAGACCTAGCAGGACTAGTACTACTCATCCTAACACTCCTAACACTAACTCTACTCTTCCCAGACATACTAGGAGACCCCGATAACTATACACCCGCCAACCCCCTCAACACCCCTCCACACATCAAACCCGAATGATACTTCCTATTCGCATACGCAATCCTACGATCCATTCCAAATAAACTAGGAGGAGTAATTGCCCTAATCATATCAATTCTCATTCTAGCACTCCTCCCCCTACTCCACACATCAAAACAGCGAAGCCTAATATTTCGTCCACTCAGCCAATGCCTATTCTGACTTCTAGTAGCTGACCTCATCACACTAACCTGAATCGGGGGCCAACCAGTAGAACACCCATACATCATCATTGGTCAAATGGCATCAACCCTATACTTCACTATCTTCCTAGTACTGATACCAATTGCAGGTTTAATCGAAAACCACATACTTAAACTCTAATCAACCCTACCTAGCTCCTGTAGTATAGCACAAATACGGTGGCCTTGTAAGCCACTAACGAAGACCAACCTTCCAAGAGCAATTCAGGAAGAAAGACCAAACTCCACCACTGACACCCAAAGCCAGCATTCTCATTAAACTACTTCCTGACAAGAACGTACCCCCCCCCATCTCACGCATGTATATTCACAGCCCTATGTATATCGTGCATAACTGACTTACCCCATGCATATAAGCAAGTACATAAAGTCAATGTACAAAAGACCCTAAACCATAAACCACAATAAAACCCAAACAACATGACTAACAAGAACAAAATAAACTGAATCAAGCACAGGACACAACTGACAAAAATTCAAGCCAACACGGATAATCTCTACCAATGGGAAATTTATTAATCACCAACTCACGTGAAATCAGCAACCCGCCCATCAAGTATCCCTCTTCTCGCTCCGGGCCCATAACACGTGGGGGTAGCTAAACTGAATCTATATCTGACATCTGGTTCTTACTTCAGGACCATCTCACCTAAAATCGCCCACTCATTCCCCTTAAATAAGACATCTCGATGGACTAATGACTAATCAGCCCATGCTCATAACATAACTGTGATGTCATGCATTTGGTATCTTTTTATTTTGGGGATGCTGTGATCCAACTAGGCCGTCTGAGGCCTGGGGTTCAGTCAAATAACTTGTAGCTGAGCCCTTATTGAATATTTACCTGCCAGCATTATACCTAATGTTGTGTTATTCAGTCAATGCTTGAAGGACATAATTCACGTTGATCTAAATTCCCAGTATACACGTATACACGTATACACGTATACACGTATACACGTATACACGTATACACGTATACACGTATACACGTATACACGTATACACGTATACACGTATACACGTATACACGTATACACGTATACACGTATACACGTATACACGTATACACGTATACACGTATACACGTATACACGTATACACGTATACACGTATACACGTATACACGTATACACGTATACACGTATACACGTATACACGTATACACGTATACACGTATACACGTATACACGTATACACGTATACACGTATACACGTATACACGTATACACGTATACACGTATACACGTATACACGTATACACGTATACACGTATACACGCACAACATACACCACACTAGGTTTGCTTACGCAAACCCCCCCCTACCCCCCCCGTACTCTTACCCAAATTATACAAGTACATTAGCACCTTGTCAAACCCCAAAAGCAAGGCTATACCTACATAAATGAAAAAGTACTACACTACGAGGAGATATCAATTTATACCACACCTAAACACAATTCACCTAATACCCGTATACCACTTAAGGGGTTTCACTTTACACTAAAGAGACATGTCCCTACGTCGAAAAATCGCACGATAACAAAAACCAAT